TGATCCCTCGTTACTGCTCCTTTGAGCAGTAATAGGTAGGGATGACAGGATTTGAACCCGTGACATTTTGTACCCAAAACAAACGCGCTACCAAGCTGCGCCACATCCCTTCAATTGTTCCACAGTGTAATTGTAGAGAATTCCTGTCTTGTTTTCCACATGGTTATTTCCTCCATTGATATATACAAATTTCTGCTCATTTCGTCTTTTTGGTCTCATTTAACATATAATAGACATATAATAGTAAAGGGAAAAGACTTCTCTTATAGATTATATAAAAAAACTTATATACAATTATATACAAAATATATAAATACAGAACCCGTCGTAAAAATAAATTAGTCTTTTTCGGAAATTCTCGGTAAGAAAGAAGGGGATGTATTTTTTTTGTTTTTTTTGTTTTAAGAAAAGGAAAATCTTATTTCCCGAATCCTTGTACATTTCAATTTGAATTAGGAATTCTGTGTCCAACTCTAAGCAGCCCTTAACTACATATGCATCTGATCATATATGTATTATCTATTTCAACAAATAATACAAAAGAAGGAGGTTTTTCAATGCGAGATCTAAAAACATATCTCTCTGTGGCACCAGTACTAAGTACGCTATGGTTCGGGGCTTTAGCAGGTCTATTGATAGAGATTAATCGTTTTTTCCCGGATGCGTTGACATTCCCCTTTTTTTCATTCTAGTTATTGTCATGGTAAGGAATGAAGAAAATTAGAGATCCAATCAAATATTGGTGATGAATCCCTCTCTCCCTCTTTTCTCTTTTTTCCCTTTTTAGAATAAGGGAGGAAAGAGAAAGAATAAAAAAAGTGGATTCAACATTCGGGCTCAAGTTCGAATTAACTGAATATTAATCATAGAGGAATGGGGGTAGAATAGAAAATGGCGGTCTAGGGCAAGAGTATTATACAAGATAAGATACTTAAATGATTACTTCAATTTGAAATATACTTTAGAAAAATCGTTGTATTGTACTATGACTTTGCTTTACTATTACTTTATTTTCTATTTTCTTGATTTTAATCTTTGACTTTTAGAATTGGATTTCAAGTTAGTAATTTCTATTTTATCCTTTCTTCGTTTTGAATCGAAAATAGAAGAGTTGAGTAAATCAAAAATCCAAAGGAGGTTCATGGCCAAGGGGAAAGATGTCCGAGTAACGGTGATTTTGGAATGTACTAGTTGTGTCCGAAACAGTGTTGATAAGGTATCAAGAGGTATTTCCAGATATATTACTCAAAAGAACCGGCACAATACACCTAATCGATTTGAATTGAAAAAATTCTGTCCCTATTGTTACAAACATACGATTCATGGGGAGATAAAGAAATAGAGCGAACCAAGTACCTGTGTCTTACCCTTTCAAGGAAGGGGAAAAAATGACATTATATATAATTATATATAACATATTTAAATAGAAAATAAACAAATCCTATTTCTTAATTCTAATTCATTTTAAATCCACCCAAAATAGGATTTTATAGGATTTTAGGGATAAGGAATAAATTAAACAAACAAACCATGGATAAATCCAAGCGACCTTTTCTTAAATTTAAGCGATCTTTTCGTAGGCGTTTGCCCCCGATTCAATCGGGGGATCGAATTGATTATAGAAACATGAGTTTAATTAGTCGATTTATTAGTGAACAAGGAAAAATATTATCAAGACGTGTGAATAGATTGACCTTGAAACAACAACGATTAATTACTCTTGCTATAAAACAAGCTCGTATTTTATCTTTGTTACCTTTTCTCAATAATGAGAAACAATTTGAAAGAACCGAGTCGACCGCTAGAACTACTGGTTTTAAAGCTCGAAATAAATAGGCTTACTTTTTCTTCACTTGAATCATAATTACAAGAATCTAGATTTGAGTGAATCTAGATTTGAGTGAATCTAGATTTGAGTATCGTGTCGTAAGAAAAAAATGAATCGGAAAAAAAGAAATCTGTTTTTATTGAATTGAACGTGTTCATTCATTTTGACTACTTTAGCATATTTTCTCATACTAATTTCTACTCTACCTTCCCGGAGTTCATTCTCCGGGTAACTCAATTTAAATTATTCTGGTGGATTCTTTCCAATCTACTTCCTTTATGATTTCGTTCGAAATCATATAAAGACAATTCCTATTTAATATAGCTATTTGTGCAAGTATTTTACGGTTAAGAAGCAACTGTCTCTTGTACAGATCGTGTATTAATCTACTATAACTATAGGATACTCCCCTTTCGCGAATTACTGCGTTTATCCTAGTGATCCACAAACGACGAAAATCTCTCTTTTTCCTATCCCTATCCCGATGAGCCGAAACTAAAGCTCTTATTTTCTGTTGAGTAATAGTTCTAGTAAGCCTTGAATGAGCCCCTCGAAAGCTTGATGCAAATAACCTAATTTTTGTTCTACGTCTCCGAGCTATATATCCCCGTTTAATTCTGGTCATTGAATAAATGAAACTTTGACGAATAACTAATTGATTGCCTTTCTTTCAGTTATTCTTTTCCCCTTCCTAGTCTATTAATAACAAAACGGATTTTTCCAATGTATAAAATAAAAATTCCAATGGCTTTGGCTACTCTAACCTTCCCGACCACGATTTTTTCTTTTTTTTAGGTATTTCACTGCGAAATAAGACAGAAATAAGAAATTGTATTTTTATAGGTATCAAAAATAAAATATAGTAAATAAAAGAAATAAAAAAAGAAATTGTGGGTTCCTTCGTTTCTATGGTTACTTCTTAAACGGTAAGGTCTTCTCTATACACCGGAGCCTTTACTTTATACTTGAATTTAATATTTAATCAACTAATTGATATTATTGGGAACTTGTATAGTTCACACACTTTGGCTCTACCCATGAATTATCCAGTAATAGGTCTTTCACAATCAGATCTACCTATACAGTAACGGTATTTAATTATGAAAGTTTGCTGGGTAGCTGACCCTCTTAGTCCGTTCTTGCCAGATTGGGAGCCTACCTAATCTTTATGTTTTATGCTTTTTAAATAAGATTTCCTCCGCTTAATGGATAACCATTTGTTACCAATGGAGAATTTCTTATCATGTTAAATTCAGGTGATTGGATTTACACCAACGGAAACCATAAACTTCATACACAATAGGGAGATATGGTAGAGTTTTTTTTGAATAATGGATGGAGGTCCTTTTTCCATCCTATCCCATTCACCGGTACTGATCATTGATACTGTAAAAGTAGTTTTCTTGCTTTTGTGCCAGCTCATGATCTAAACGAGTCGCACATACACCCTAGTACATGTTCCTCGACGCTGAGGGCACCCCCGAAGAGCGGGGGATTTTGTGACATTTCTGATTGGCTGTCTTGTATTTCTAATAAGTTGTTTAATAGTTGGCATGTTGAATCGTATACATAATATGATGGGTTGGTTTAGATTGATCCTAACCGAACGATGGTGAATTACTTCTATTTAATAGAATATTCAATTCGAAGATAAAATCTCAAATCACAGATTTAGATTTGCGTAAAGTTGCTGTGTTTTGTCGTCAACCGCTACAGCTACAAAATCAACAATTCCATAAGCTTCGGCTTCTGTTGCTGACATAAAAATATCTCTTTCCATATCTTCGGATACAACCCAGAAGGGTTTGCCCGTTCTTTCTGCATAAACCTTTGTGAGGGTTTCACGCAGTTTCAGCAGTTCTCCCGCTTCCACGACAAATTCGCCTACTTGTGCCATATAAAAACCACAAGCAGGTTCATGTATCATTACCCTGATGATATAACAAAATAAAAGCTTCTCCTATCTCGCATGATAAAGCAAAGAGAAAAGAAAGATAAAGAATAGAAAAAATATAGAATTGAACAACCGTACAGGCATCTTTTGTGCATACGGCTCTACAAGAAAATTGACCCCTCTCCTTTCTATTGAAGAAAGAGAAAAATAGAATCTATCAGACTCAGATGGGTAAATAATCAAATTGCCATCCTTCCTTTCGGAGTAGTTCAAAAATACTATGATGGCTCCGTTGCTTTATATGTTTATTTTTTCTTTTTTTTGTCTGTGATTCAGCAATCCCAAAGTTTCTTTTTAATCCGATCAAATAAGGAAAAAATCTTTTTTTTTTCGTACTCTTTCATAACATAAATATTGTTAAGAACTCTCCGGCATGAAAACAAAAAAGTTTGTGACGCTGAACTGAACTCCCGATAGATAAGAGCAAATCGGAAATACCCCTTATCTCATACTACTCTCTCGATACAGAATCTAATGTTTTGAAAAAAAAAACAATACAAAAATTTATCATATCGAATTCGAAGTGCCATGCTATTATTACTTAGTATTCATATGGCGAAGGCATAGTCTTCTTTTTTATCTCAAATAAAAACCCCATTGGCGCCAAGCGTGAGGGAATGCTATACGTTTGGTAATTTGTCCTCCGACCAGGATAAAAGATCCCATTGAAGCAGCTAATCCTATGCATATTGTATGGATATCTGGTCGCACAAATTGCATAGTATCATAAATGGCGATCCCCGGTATTACCCAGCCCCCAGGAGAGTTTACAAACAAATACAGCTCTTTGGTCTCATCCTCCATACTGAGATATATCATAAGACTAATAAGTTGATTCGCAAGCGGAGTATTAATCCCTTGGCCTAAAAAAAGTACTCTTTCTCGATAAAGTCGGTTGATTAGGGTAAAATTGTATCCCTTAGGAACCGTACATGCGCCTTTTGATGCATACGGTTCAAAAAAATTGTGAATCAATGTATAGATTCCAGTCCTCTTTCTTTTTTTCTAGAAAGGTTCTTTCTTATTTCTAACGAAAGGGCTTTTCTTCGATTTTTCAATAAAGACGAGTTTTTACTCCTTTTTTCTATTTTCGATTTTCCATTATAAAATTCGAAGTTATAAGAAAGGGTCATTAAACTTATCGAATTAACTTCTCATTGATGTATTCTTTCATCGAGATTAAATCCAAACCGCGATGGTATTTTCTTGTTCCTGAAT